TATTACATTATTGGCGTAGTCTTCATCGAATTAGATAGATGATCTAGCAATGATGGAATTGATCGTCTATTTACGATTCCGGAATAACATGAAATTTGAAGCCAATTGATGTAAGTTCTTTCTAAGAGGTGGAATAGAATAACAACCCCTTTACATACAAGGGAATGAGTATGTGGTGGGGCGAAAAGGCTTGGACCTTTCAACCCCAGTACCTCTAAATGTTACCGACAATCTACTACGGAACGCCCCCGACTTTCATGCTGATTTTTTTGATCTCATTTTTCTTATGAGAAAAATAAAATATCGACATATTTTCTAGAGGGTTCTTTCTTGTGTTTTGTTCGGCGTCTTCTTCGTTCGCAATGTCCAAACTTCATTCTCTAAATTAACCGGCCTCGTCGTAGACCTCCATACACCAATCTATAAGATTCTCTTCGCCGATAAGGTTCAAACATACGGATACAAATTCATCTTCGTTGAGAAGGTCTAAATGAGAGTTTCGATAGTCATCGTAGCCGAGCAAGAACCAATAAAGGTCTCGCAATTTTTTCTGCACCGTCGCGATGAGATAGTCTGCGCGATCTTTTTGATATTTTTTATCGCACGTGTCTAGTACTTTGAGCATTCGTACGAATTCTAGACGTACTCGCAGCCAGACATGTACATGTGGTACATATTCTCCACTGGCGTATGGTTTGTTTCTTAGCGTGTTTCGTAGAGCGACTCGTAGAGATTCGCGAGCGACCAACTCTAATTTGGAAGTGGGATCAAAAAACGGTTCCTCACCTTCGAAGAGGAACTGTTTCCAGGCGCCAGACCAAAACGCAACCCTGATATCATACTGCGTTTCGTTTGTTCTTTCTAGCAGCGCGCATTGCAGTTCGGCCCAAAGACAAGCTTTTGTTGCGCGAATAGAGTTTGCATTCCGAAAAAAAATTTTTTTTCTTTTCGAAAGCCAGTTGGCTCCTTCGGCTTTGGCAAAGTCGATGAGACTCCCCGAGGCGGAGCCATTCCGGGACGCGTATTTTTTCACGAGATTAGATACGATCCTGCGACGCCCCATTACAAGGCAGATTGAGCAAAACATTGTGTAGACGTCCATATGGTTGTTATCCAAGGGTAGTCCTTTAGTATAACAAAGGTATTTCCTTTTCGGTAGATGCAGAGGCCCATTATAGAGCGAAATGCACTTACCTAGTTGTAAAAAAATTCCCAATGTAGGTCGAAATACAGAATAGAGTCCGACCCCAACGGCCGAATCGGTTCTCTTTAGAAACAAATTTTCAGTCATAATTCCCTCTCCCATTTTAAATATAGTTTATTTATTAAATATAGTTTATTTATTATATATATATGCAATTAAATATATATTTGTCAACTATTTTATTAGTTAGTTTATTTTATTATAAAAATATGTATGCGTCAAGTGCGGTAATAGGTGTGATATTAGCATCATTAGTCATTCCCTATCTAAAACAACTAGCACAACTTGTTAATGTCCATGGGGACTTATTTTCCCGGTAAAATTCTCGACTCCATCTGACTAGTTTTGGGTTCGAATCCCCGGCAACCCTTTGTTCAAAAAATCCTCTGTAGAGAAGAGAGACATTTTGACCTATTTTTTCTTCAATGAAAATTGAAGTGTGATAATTTCCTGATAATTCTATGATTCCGGTCTGGAGTTTAGAGGGACTAATATATGTTATAACGCTCTATAGTCAGGTAAGATATGTTATAAAAATCTATAGTTCCTATGAAAAGGTTTTTGGATGATTTTGGCGGCATGGCCGAGCGGTAAGGCGGGGGACTGCAAATCCTTTTTCCCCAGTTCAAATCTGGGTGTCGCCTGACTATTTGACATAGATAGCGATCGATCTAGATTATACTTTATTACCTAAAAAAGTAAAAAAAGAGTGGGCCTTAGTATTTCTAGCCTATTTTACTTGTCTTTAGTCTTTGCCGATTCGAAATCATAGAGGAATTTTTTAGAAGTGGATTTATGAAATTGGTTCCTCAACAGTCTTCGGTGAGAATCCCTTTTTGACTCTGCACCATTGATTCCACTATTATTAGGGAGCAATAATCGAATAATTCTATCATAGAGATAGGGGACATAATTCACATGGAGCTAGTAAGTCTCGCTTGGACTGCTTTAATGGTAGTTTTTTCATTTTCCCTTTCACTTGTAGTCTGGGGAAGAAGTGGTCTTTAGAAGTACTACTAATTGAGTTGAGGAATCAAACTGGATCAATTCTTTTAGAAATCGTTCAAAATGCATTGTAGAACGATTTACTATCAAGATCTCTTCATTTTCAAATTGCATTGAATTCTAGTGAAGGAATGTATTCTATACAAGTAAAACGCTTCTTTCCGATTGATCGGAACAAATAGATGTATCAAAGAAATCGAAGTGGGCCCTCTGTCAATTCCAAATATAAAATGAATATAAATATCTACCATGAAGATAATATGGTAGGTAGATTGATCCAGAGTAAACCTC